TAAAAACAGATCGAGTGACAGCTAACTTAAGAAAATCTCGATTCACAGCTAACTTGAGAGATCCTATACAAAATAGGATGTCAGAATATTTTTTTCATACATGTCGAAGTGATGGAAAGGAAAGAATATCTTTTACGTATCCATCTGTTTTGTCAACTTTTTTGGAAAAGATACAAAGAAAAATCTCTTTATTGACAACAGAAAAACTCACCTCTACGGAATTGTATAATCCTTGGAATTCTAACAATGAACAAAGAAAGAAAACCCTAAGTAATGAGTTTTTAAATAGAGTAAAAAATCTAGATAAAGGATCTCCTATTCGGAATATACTTGAGAAAAGAACTAGGTTATGTAGGCATAAAAGGAAAAAAGAGTATTTACCTAAACGATTGGATCCTTTATTGTGCGGGCACTCTCGGGGAAAAGTCTACTTTCAATATGCACCCTTTCTTCCAAATAAAGTAGGACTTCCTATAGAAAATGAGGATTTCGGGATAGCTTGGTCAAATAAAATGAATCTTATCCTTTTGACTACTAATTATCAAGAATTTGAACCAAAAATAGATACATTTAATAGAAAATCATTCTCAATAAAAATTGCTTATTTTTTGAACTTAGTTAATGAATTTGCTTTTAACTTAATTAATGAATTTCAATTTGCTGGAAAATCACTATCAAATTTCATTTTTAAAGGGGCTCTCTTTATTTCCAGCTCGCAAGGAAGAAAAAATCGATTTAGAAGATCGAATACTAATTTGAAACTCTTTATTGTCTAATGCAGTACTACATTGGCGAAAGAAAATAATTGAAAGCTATACTAATGCACTCGCACTGGTGAACAGGGAGCAAGAAATCGACGTAGCGAATCCTCCAGATTTCCATTTTTTGCGAAGAAGAAAACGTGTAGCTATTTTTGTCAATACTGATGATGGGATCCCAGCAAAATATACAGCGCGCCGTTATCGTGGAGAACGGCCAATATCTATACGAGAATTTAGAAGGGGCCATTTCTTCTACTCGGACCGATCTATACCAGAAAATTTGAAGGCGCAAATCGTCTCTTTATCCATTATATCAAGTGCATTTCCATAGTCTTCTCTTTTTGGAGAGAACAGAAGATCTTCTTTCTTTCCTTTTTTCCATTTATTATTTTATTTCCGACCGGATAAAAATCGCGTTTCTAACTTCAAAAGTAGGATTCAAACTTTTAGGTTTGACTTATACAAAGAAAAAAACAAAAGAAAGGGAGATACGCGAAAAGAAAGAAGAAGCAATTAAACAAAGAAAAATAGAAGAACAAACAAGACAAGTAAGCTTGGAAATACAGGAAAACAGAGAAGGCATCGCAGAACAGCACCGAATAGCAACAATCATATATTGGAAATCCGAGTGGGCTTTGGAACTAAGCAGACCTTTTTTGTTATTATTCCAATCGGCTTTTAGAAAAACTTTTCTAGTACCTTCATTAATAATAGCTAAAAACATCATTCGGATCCTCTTATTCCAAACTCCCGAATGGTCGGAGGATTTCGAAGATTGGAAAAGAGAAAGACATTTTTTCTGCACTTCTGATGGAACTCCAGTATCAGAAACCAAATTGCCGAAAGAATGGTTAGACCAAGGTCTTCAAATAAAAATCCGATTTCCCTTTCGTCTAAAACCTTGGCATCCATCTAAACCTAAACGAAAATTCCTCGAAAAACTTAAAGAAAAAATCAAAAAGAAAAAGAAAAATGAAAATCAAACGAAATCTTTTTTTGATTCTAGTTTTTTAACAGTTGCTGGATTGGAAACTCACGTCCCTTTTGGTGCTCCACGATCAGGAATTCCCTTTTTGGAAAAGGGGTTTATAGAAAAAATTTGGAAACAACTAACAAAAAAATTTCGAAAATTGAAAAAGAAAAGTTCTCTAGCTATAACAATTTTAAAAGAGAGAAGAAAGGTATTTCGAAATTTTTCAAAAAAAAGAAGAAATAACTTGTTCATCCAAAGCATTTGATTTTTAAACAAAATCAAAACGAAATTTTCAAAACCAAGAAGAAAACCAAAGAGTGAAATTGGATTTATAGAAGGATATGGATTGAATGAAACTAAAACCGAAAAAGATTTGATAATCAAGAATTTGGCGATTGACAAAATACCCACTCCAATTCAACCTATGGATTTGGTAAATCAGTCAGTAACAAAAGCAGAAGGAACCCTGAAAAATTTGAGTAACAGAACAAAGATAATCAGAAATGAAATACAAAAATTGAAAAAAGCAGAAGAAAAGGAAAAAGGATTTCTAAATTCAGAGAGAAATATTAGCCCTAACAAACTGCATTAGAATATTCAAAAATTAAAATCAATTTTACATATATTAAAAAAAAAAAACTGTTCGATTAATGCACAAATCAGGTTCTTTTATAAAAATTTGGATTGAAAGGATATATATCGATAGACTTTTAAATATCACTAAGATTGTGAGGATCCGTATACAGGTTTTTCTTGAATTAACAAGAAAAATTATTTCAACAAGCAAAATTATTCAAAAAATTTTGAATAAAGATGTATTTATTAAAAAATACGTCTACAATAATAAAGAAAATAAGAAAAAAAAGAAAAATAATAAAAAAATTGCTAAAACAAATAAAAATACAATTCATTTTCTTTCTTTTCTAGAAAAGATGAAAACTAGTAATAGGAATTTAAAGAGGTTTTATGATGTAACCTCCTTGTCACAAGCATATGTATTTTACAAATTAGCAAAAATACAAACTAGTAACTTCGACAAAAATGAAATAAAAGATTTTTTGGAAGGGTTATTTCCGTCGAAATTAAAAGATATAAACTTTAGAGATTCTGTAATGAATCAATGGAAAAACTGGTTAAGGAGCCATTATCCATATAACTCCAATTTCTTTCAGATTAAATGGTCGGAATTAATACTACAAAAATGGCGAAATCGAGTTAATCAACAGCGCACAGTTAAAAATAAAGATTTAAACAAATCGAATTTCTCTGAATTGGATTTATTACTGAAAGTAAAAGATAATTCTAAAAAACACAACAGATATAATCTTTTATCACATAAATCCATTAATTATAGCTATAGCGGCGATAAGAAAAAAATGGGTTTTAATTACAAAACCGATAAAATGAAAAGGGAATTCTTTCATATCTTAAGAGGTACACCTTCGCTAAGTATACCTAACTCTAATTTCCCGAATTCTCTAGAAAATTTCCAAAATTATCTACAATCAGAGGGGATTGCCGATTCTCTAGAAACAGAGGACTTTCTATTTTTTCTAGAATTAGAGGGGATTGCCGATTCTCTAGAATCGGAGTGCGTTCCAGGTTTTCTAGAAGCAGAGAATCCTGCCAAATATCTAGTATCACAGAAGTCTTTTGTTGCCGATTATCTAGAATCAGAGGCTCTTTTCGATATGGAGAAAAGCCCGAAGAGAAAATATTTGGATTGGAGAATTTTCCATTTTTGTCTTACAAACAAAGAAAAAATGGAATTCTGGATTAATATTGAAAAAAACAAAGAAAATACTGAAACTGAGAGTAAGAGGAATAAATATCAAATAATTGAGAAAGACGGTGACCTAGATCGTCAAAGATATTTTGTATCCTATGCTTGTCAAAAGAGGTAAAGAATTTGTAGAAAGACACCCACCTGAGTTAGATTGGATGGGAATGAATGACGAAATAGTACACTGTCTCGTATCAAATTTTGAATTGGGGTTCTTTTTTTCAAAATTCGAGAGACTTTACAACGCATATAAGAGAAGACCGTGGGTAATACCAACCCAATTACTTCTTTTCAATTATAAAGAAACTCGATTTCAGAACCCAGTGAATCTTCAATCAATTCTCCGAATAGAAAAGAGAACAAAAAACACCAGGAGAACAAAAAACGCCAGTAGAAGAGTAATCACCAATAGAGGAGTAATCCACAGTAGACCAAAAAAAAAAGAAAAAACGCCAAGAGAAGAATAATCATCAGTAGACCACAAACCAGGAGCAGAATAATCATCAGTAGACCAAAAAACGCCAGTAGACCAAAAAACACCAGGAGAACAGAAAACACCAGTAGAACAGAAAACCCCAGTTGGCGGAATTTTCTTTTGAGGCCACTCGAGCGGCGAGCTCACCAGCCATTCAGAGCGACCATAGATGCTAAGGATGTAGACGAAAGCATTTCGTCGAATATCCAAACATATACTTACCTGGTAAAAGACAAGATCTTGTTTCAAAAGGACAAAACAAAGAAAAATCTATGGATTAAATCCTTGATTCGACGAAGAGAATTAAATGTGGACCTTTTTGGTTTTCGGGGTCAAAAGAAAAGAGATGGGCTTAGGGATAGGCTTAGGGGAGATCTAAAATTGATCTCTAGAGGAAAATTGATTGTTGAGTTTCCGCGTGTACCGAAAAAAAACAAGACGAAGCTTAATGGAAAATTTCTTATGTATCAAACCATAGCTATTTTATTGGTTCATAAGACCAAACAACAAATTAATCAAGGATGCGGAGAAAAAAGCTATATTAATAAAGATAATTTTTTCAAATCTATTGAAAGACTTAAAAGTCTAATTGGATTTAGAAAGAAAAAAGATTTCCTTGTTCCTGAAAATCTTTTATCCACTAGAAGTCGTAGAGAGTTGAGAATTCTAATCTCTTTCAATTCAAAAAAAGAAAATGATATTCATATGAATACAGAACTTTTCAAAAGTAATAATAGAAAAAACTGCAGCCGCTTTGACATTATAGAAAAAAGTAAATATTTTGATAGAGAGAAAAAGAAACTACTTCAATTCAAACTTTTTCTTTGGCCCAATTTTCGATTCGAAGATTTAGTTTGTATGAACCGCTTTTGGTTTAATACAAATAATTCCAGTCGGTTCAGTATGTTAAGGATACGTATGTATCCACAATTGAAAATGAAATAAAGGTACGTTTGTCATATATATATATTCTATAGCATATCTGATCTAATATAGGAAAACAAGGATATAGACACATTCCTTGTTTTCCATTCTATATTCTATTCTGATACCTGGAATTCGATTGCCTATCAATTCTATCTAGAAAGGAAGCCATGGAATTTACTTTGAGATACAAAATTTTCTCTTTTGTAAGTGAAGAGATATACTATCCTTTTTTATTTCTAGCCAACTAAAAAAAAAGAAAAAAAAATTGTATTAATTAATAAGAAATTCTATTTGACAAAATTCGGAATTGCTAACGAATTGAAGATTTTTGTGTATAAAAAGAAAAATGAATTGACATTCTTATTTATTATTCTTATTCCATTTTTTGTTATTATTCCTGATCAATAAAACTATTTTAAAAATGGGCGGTAGGAGGAGGATTTCATTTTATGGTAAAAAATTCACCCATCTTTATTTCAAAAGAAGAAAACCCCGGATCCGCTGAATTTCAAATAATAAGCTTTACTAATAGGATACGAGGACTTACTTCACATTTTCAATTGCATAGAAAAGACTATTTATCTCAAAGAGGTTTGCGGAAAATTCTAGAAAAACGACAACGGCTACTATCTTATTTGGCAAAGAAAAACCCACTATGTTATAAAAAATTAATTAGCGAGTTGGATATTCGGGAGTCAAAAACGCGGTAATTTGAAATTTAATTATTTGATTTATTCGATCTTGAATTTTGATGAATTTCTTTTCGTCTTCAGCAATTCATAGAAGAATGAATCGAGGAAATCACTATGAATGTACCAACTAAAAGAAAAGATTTTATGATAGTCAATATGGGTCCCCATCACCCATCAATGCACGGTGTTCTTCGACTCATCCTTACTCTAGACGGTGAAGATGTTATTGACTGTGAACCAATATTAGGTTATTTACACAGAGGAATGGAAAAAATTGCGGAAAACCGAACAATTATACAATATTTGCCTTATGTAACACGTTGGGATTATTTAGCGACTATGTTCGCAGAAGCAATAACAGTAAATGGGCCGGAACAGATTGGAAATATTCAAGTACCTAAAAGAGCCAGCTATCTCAGAGTAATTATGTTAGAGTTGAGTCGTATAGCTTCTCATCTGTTATGGCTTGGTCCTTTTATGGCGGATATTGGTGCACAAACTCCTTTTTTCTATATTTTTAGAGAAAGAGAGTTAATATATGATTTATTTGAAGCAGCTACAGGTATGAGAATGATGCATAATTATTTTCGTATCGGAGGAGTAGCAGCAGATCTACCGTATGGTTGGCTAGATAAATGTTTAGATTTTTGTGATTATTTTTTAACAGGAATTGCTGAATATCAAAAACTTATCACGCGAAATCCCATTTTTTTAAAACGAGTTGAGGGAGTGGGTATTATTAGTGCAGAGGAAGCAATAAACTGGGGGTTGTCGGGACCAATGTTACGAGCTTCTAGAATACAATGGGATCTTCGTAAAATTGATCATTATGAGTGTTATGATGAATTTGATTGGGAAGTCCAATGGCAAAAAGAGGGGGATTCATTATCTCGTTATTTGGTCCGAATTGGTGAAATGACTGAATCCATAAAAATTATTCAACAAGCTTTGGAAGGAATTCCAGGGGGGGGTCATGAAAATTTAGAAACCAGACGTTTGGATTTTTATAGAAAAAGTGATCCAGAATGGAACGATTTTGAATACCGATTCATTAGTAAAAAAGCGTCTCCTACTTTTGAATTGACCAAACAAGAACTTTATGTAAGAGTAGAAGCACCAAAGGGAGAATTGGGAATTTTCTTGATAGGGGATCAGACTGGGTTTCCTTGGAGATGGAAAATTCGTCCGCCGGGTTTTATCAATTTGCAAATTCTTCCTCAATTAGTTAAAAGAATGAAATTGGCTGATATTATGACAATATTAGGGAGCATAGATATCATTATGGGAGAAGTTGATCGTTGAAATGATAATTGATACAACAACAGTACAAGCTATTAATTCCTTTTCCAAATGGGAATCCTTAAAGGAGGCTTTTGAAATTGTGTGGGTACTTGGTCCAATTTTGACTCTTGTATTGGCAATAACGATAGGCTTACTAGTAATTGTGTGGTTAGAAAGAGAAATATCTGCAGGGATACAACAACGCATTGGGCCTGAATACGCTGGACCGTTAGGAGTTCTTCAAGCTCTAGCGGATGGAACCAAACTACTTTTCAAAGAAAATCTTTTTCCATCTAGAGGGGATACTCGTTTGTTCAGTATCGGACCGGCCATAGCAGTCATATCGACTCTATTAAGTTATTCAGTGATTCCTTTTAGTTATCATCTTGTTTTAGCAGATCTAAATATCGGTATTTTTTTATGGATTGCCATTTCAAGCACTGCTCCCCTTGGACTTCTTATGTCGGGATATGGATCAAATAATAAATATTCCTTTTTAGGTGGTCTACGAGCTGCCGCTCAATCCATTAGTTATGAAATACCATTGACTCTCTGTGTATTATCCATATCTCTACGTGCGATTCGTTAAAAAACCTTTGCTACCCTACCCCCCCCTTTATTTTTTCTTTTTTTAGGAAATAAAGAAGAAAAATCATTTGAAGGAATATCCTCTCATTTTATATTCATCATTTGAATTGATGAACTAAATTTGATAGCTATATGAGTGAAAAAAAACAGCTTTGAAATTTGCAGTAAAAAAATCGAGACTCATTTCTGATGTACAAGAATAATACAAAAATAAACATACGAAAATGAGACCATTTGCCCCAAGATTGGTTGATTAGTCATCCTGGCTTGAAGCGGGTTCAAAAAACGGACTCTATTGAGTTTTTACTATTATGTCTAAGTATTACCATAATGCAAACGAACAATTGAACACAAATGTGTGCGTGGTTAGGGACACCAAGATACACAAAGGATTAGTAATCGAGATTTTGGAAATTATCCAATAGGGTATTTCTTCATAATATAATAAAGAATATTAATTGGGGCTTTCAATTAGTAGAAATGCTAAAGCAGTACTCCCCAAGATTCCGATTCAGAGTATGCTCCTACCGCATGATTAAAGAAATAACTATCAAAAACGAAAGAATCCTTTCCTTTTTTTTTTAGAAAGAAGAATAGAAACAAAAAAAAAAGAAGGATCCTTTGTTCTTCTTTTTTTCTTATATCTATTTATATTCGTACAAATCGAATTCATATCATAATTCATGAACTAAACTAATAGAATGTCTAATTCTTTTTCGTAATTGAAAACGAAAAGTTTCAATATATATTGACATTTCGGCAACGAGTATTTTATTGAAGGATAAAAGTTATTACTAAAGAAAGAAAAAGAAAAATTTTGAAAGGATAAGATTGATTCCGAAGTACTTTTTTAGTATTCTAACAGACGGAATTTCATTGGTCGAATTTGGGAATGTTTCATAGATTTTAATCTTATTTATATTAGAAATAGATACAAATATGTATAGATAAATAATATCATCTAGTCCTTATATTTTTATATGACCTTCGAGGAGCCGTATGAGGTGAAAATCTCATGTACGGTTCTGTAATAGCGATAGTAACAGTGATGTTATCATCGACTATGATTATCTAACAGTTTAAGTACAGTTGATATAGTTGAGGCACAATCAAAATATAGTTTCTGGGGATGGAATTTGTGGAGACAACCTGTAGGGTTTATCATCTTTTTTATTTCTTCGCTAGCGGAGTGTGAGAGATTGCCTTTTGATTTACCAGAAGCAGAAGAAGAGTTAGTAGCAGGTTATCAAACTGAATATTCGGGTATCAAATTTGGTTTATTTTATATTGCTTCCTATCTAAACCTATTAGTTTCTTCCTTATTTGTAACAGTTCTTTACTTAGGCGGTTGGAATATCTCTATTCCGTACATATTCGTTCCGGAATTTTTTGAAATAAATAAAATAAGTGAAGTCTTTACAATAACAATAGGTATTTTTATTACATTGGTTAAAACTTATTTGCTCTTATTCATTTCTATCACAACAAGATGGACTTTACCTAGACTAAGAATGGACCAACTATTAAACCTTGGATGGAAATTTCTTTTACCTATTTCTCTTGGTAATCTATTATTAACAACCTCTTTTCAACTCCTTTCACTATAATATAAAAGCAAGATTTTTCTATATTCATGACTTGTCTCAAACAAGATAAAGAAACAAACATAAAATTATTCATAAAAATTCACGATATGCTCCCCATGGTAATTGGGTTCATTAATTATAGTCAACAAACCATACGAGCTGCAAGATACATTGGTCAAAGTTTCATGATTACCTTATCTCACGCAAATCGTTTACCGGTAACTATTCAATATCCTTATGAAAAATTAATCACATCCGAGCGTTTCCGCGGTCGAATCCATTTCGAATTTGATAAATGCATTGCTTGTGAAGTATGTGTTCGCGTATGTCCTATAGATCTACCTGTTGTAGATTGGAAATTGGAAACTGACATTCGAAAAAAACGGTTGTTTAATTACAGTATTGATTTCGGAATCTGTATATTTTGTGGCAACTGCGTTGAGTATTGCCCAACAAATTGTTTATCAATGACTGAAGAATATGAGCTTTCCACTTATAATCGTCACGAATTGAATTATAATCAAATTGCTTTAGGTCGTTTACCAATGTCAGCAATCGAAGATTATACAATTCGAACTATTTTTAATTCACCTGAAAAAAATGGATAAATTGCCTTTGATTAATGGATTAATGATTCAAAATTCATTAAATAAAGATTAATTAAAGAAAGAACAATTTTGAATTATTACATTCAAAATTAAGATTTCTATTTCTATATTTAGAATTTCTATATTTCTATCTATTTCTATCTATATATCTATATTTCTATCTATTTCTATCTATATATATATATTTATATATATATATAGATATTTTTTATCTAAACTTAAAGATTTATAAGTATAGAATGAGGTTTCTTTCATTTTGTTTGGTCAATAACTACAAAAACTACAAACCCTAATTATTACTATTGATTTGATGATTGGTTGGTAAGAATTCCATCATTGTTTCATTTTGATTGAAAATATATTAATAGAGTTATATTATAATAATAGAGTTAGAATTCTATGAGTTAAAATTCTATCCACAATTATTTGAAAATCAAAATTTGAGTCTTTACCTGTTCAAGAAAGAGCGCGATTAGTCCAATAGCTGTATCTACAGTAAGTTCCACTCCTTAGGGTGGAATTCAATTAGAAACCTATTAGCATTTTAAATAGTCTTTTTTCCTGGTCGGGGTCAATAAGGTCATGAAAAAACAATTAACGTTTTTTATCTTGCATTTTACGCACAATGGATTTATCTGGACCAATACATGATTTTCTTTTAGTCTTTCTGGGATTAGGTCTGATATTCGGAGGTCTAGGAGTAGTATTGCTTACTAATCCAATTTATTCTGCCTTTTCTTTGGGATTCGTTCTTGTTTGTATATCCTTATTTTATATTTTATCAAATTCTCATTTTGTAGCTGCTGCGCAGCTCCTTATTTATGTAGGAGCTATAAATGTTTTAATTCTATTTAGTGTGATGTTCATGAATGGTCCAGAGTATTCAAAAGGTTTTAATCTTTGGGCTGTTGGAAATGGGGTCACCTCTCTAGTTTCTACAAGTATTTTTGTTTTATTAATTACTTTTATTTCAGATACGACCTGGTACGGGATTATTTGGACTACAAGAGCAAACCAGATTCTCGAACAAGATTTAATAAATACCGGCCAACAAATTGGAATTCATTTATCAACAGATTTTTTTCTGCCGTTTGAATTCATTTCAATAATTCTTTTAGTTGCTTTAATAGGTGCGATTACTGTGGCTCGTCAGCCATAAATCTGTAAAATGAGTAACCACAATACAAATTTCACTCTGTTCTAGATTATCACATATATTTTTCGCCAATTCGATTTGAAGATTATTCATAATAAAACTCCTTTTATTCGACCTATTACTAATATATGTCTTTGCTCTGTACTTGTAATATTCCTAATTGTAGTTAATCCAATCTGTTAATCTTGAATTTTTATTCGTTGTTTATATAGAAATAAATTGAAATTTATTAAGGAGTTGGTTTATGATGCTCGAACATGTACTTGTTTTCAGTGCCTATTTATTTTCTATCGGTATCTATGGATTGATTACGAGTCGAAATATGGTTAGAGCCCTTATGTGTCTTGAACTTATACTAAATGCTGTTAATATGAATTTCGTAATATTTTCTGATTTTTTTGATAGTCGCCAATTAAAAGGAAATATTTTTGCAATTTTTGTTATATCTATCGCAGCCGCCGAAGCAGCTATTGGACCGGCTATCGTTTCGTCAATTTTTCGTAATCGAAAATCAATTCGTATTAATCAATCCAATTTGTTGAATAAGTAATATTGATGATATAAAATAGAATGTTCATATTCATTAATTCGAATTTTAATTAGTATCTATGATACATAATGTATCTGATCGTGTTTGTGAAAATAGAAAAAATTAAAGTATCTTGGCTTTATCTTATGAATCGATGTGGAATGAAATATTGAATAGAAAAATTCTGGCAAATCGTTGATTCATCTGGTGTCTAAATATATGAAAATTTAGGAATTTACTAGGTCGAAAATTTATGACATTAAAAAAAATTAAGAGATCCAATGTCACACTCAGTAAAAATTTATAATACATGTATAGGGTGCACTCAATGTGTTCGGGCCTGCCCCACGGATGTATTAGAAATGATACCTTGGGACGGATGTAAAGCTAAACAAATAGCTTCCGCCCCAAGAACAGAAGATTGCGTCGGTTGTAAGAGATGTGAATCCGCCTGCCCAACGGATTTCCTGAGTGTACGAGTTTATTTATGGCATGAAACAACTCGAAGCATGGGTCTAGCTTATTGACTCTTTCCATAAAACCATAAAAAGCCACTTGAACCCATTTGGTTTTTTGTTTACCGACAAAAACCCGTACTTGAAAACCCAATATTGGGTTTTCAAGTACGGGTTTTTGTGGCCCAAGTGTATCTTGTCTTTACCACGAATTCTTTTCCTTGGTCAACAACATTTGTCCTTTTACCAATATCCGCGGGTTGCTTAATTTTCTTTTTCCCTCATAAAGGGAATAAGATAATTAGGTGGTATACTATTTCTATCTGTATATTAGAACTTCTTTTAATGACCTATGCTTTCTCTTATTATTTCCAATTGGACGATCCATTAATTCAATTAGCGGAGGATTATAAGTGGATCGATTTTTTGGATTTTGATTGGCGATTGGGGATAGATGGACTCTCGATAGGACCCATTTTATTGACAGGATTTATCACGACTTTAGCTACTTTAGCGGCTCGGCCAGTTACTCGGGATTCCCGATTATTTCATTTTCTGATGTTAGCGATGTATAGTGGCCAAATAGGATTATTTGCTTCTCACGATCTTTTACTTTTTTTCATTATGTGGGAGTTAGAATTAATTCCCGTTTATCTACTTCTATCCATGTGGGGAGGAAAGAAACGTTTGTATTCAGCTACAAAATTTATTTTGTATACTGCGGGCAGTTCCATTTTTTTATTAATGGCAGCTTTGGGTCTCGCTTTATATACGTTCAATGAACCAACATTCAATTTTGAAAAATCAGCCAATCAATCATATCCTGTAAGCCTAGAAATACTATTCTATATTGGGTTTCTTGTTGCTTTTGCTGTCAAATCACCGATTATACCTTTCCATACATGGTTACCAGACACCCACGGCGAAGCACATTATAGTACTTGTATGCTCTTAGCTGGAATCTTATTAAAAATGGGGGCATATGGATTGATTCGAATCAATATGGAATTATTACCCCACGCCCATTCTTTATTTTCCCCCTGGTTGGTAATAGTAGGCGCAATACAAATAATCTATGCAGCTTTAACATCTTCTGGTCAACGAAATTTAAAAAAGAGAATAGCCTATTCTTCTGTATCTCATATGGGTTTCATAATTATAGGGATTTGCTCTATAAGTGATATGGGACTCAATGGCGCTGTTTTACAAATAATATCACATGGATTTATTGGTGCTGCACTTTTTTTCTTGGCGGGGACGAGTTATGATAGAATACATCTTGTTTATCTTGACGAAATGGGCGGAATGGCTACCCTAATGCCAAAAATATTCACGATGTTCAGTGTCTTATCATTAGCCTCCCTTGCACTACCGGGCATGAGTGGTTTTGTTGCGGAATTAATAGTCTTTCTTGGAATAATTACCGGCCAAAAATACCTTTTAATGCCAAAAATTCTAATTACTTTTGTAATGGCAGTTGGAATGATATTGACTCCTATTTATTTATTATCCATGTTACGCCAAATGTTCTATGGATACAAGCTGTTTGATGCTGCAAACTCGTATTTTTTTGATTCTGGGCCCCGGGAATTTTTTATTTCGATATGTCTACTTTTACCAGTAATAGGTATTGGATTTTTTCCGGATTTCGTTTTCTCATTAGCAGTTGAGAAGGTTAGTGCTATTCTATCTAATTATTTTAATAGGTAGTTATTTGAAATAAAACCAAAAATCAATCAAAAAAACCTATTCTTTATTAAAACAAAAAAAGAGGAATTACAACCAAATATCTTTGGCATTTGTGAGAACCCTTTGAATCAAGTAATATAGTGATTCAAAAGGTTCTCAGCCACTTAACTGAGGTTTCTTATATATCTATCTATAATTATTATAGAATATAATAATAATATATTTCTTATATTCTAATTATAGGCTGGGTTGGGTTGTCCTATGGTTTTATTCGTCAATACTCTTTTTTTTTTCAATTCAATTTAATGTAAATGAACCATAACTATGTAGTCCTATTCCCAATAAATTAACCCCAAAATAGCATACCCAGATTATAAGAAAGCCTATAGAAGCAACAATTGCAGAACTGAAACCTTGAAAATTTTTATTGGTTCGAGTATGCAAATAAATTGCAAATATGACCCAAGTAATAAATGCCCAAGTTTCCTTTGGGTCCCAATTCCAATAGGACCCCCATGTTTCATTAGCCCAGACTGCTCCTGAAAGGATACCTATGGTTAAAAAGATAAACCCTATACTAATAATACGATAACTCCAATTATCCAATTGTTGAATCAACTGAAATCTGTAATAATTCCTATCCCTATTCCTATTTGTCTTTAAAGACAAAGAAGAAAGAGTTCGTGACAAATCGTTCCTTTGCCTCATGTAAAGGATGGAAAGGATCTTCGCGAAGGAAAAATCTTTTAAGAAATTTATGCTTTTTTTAACAGTTCTTATGACGACTTTTCGAAATCGAATTACTAGAAGTGCTACTGATAATAATGATCCACATAAAAGAGCTGCATAGCCCAATATCATCATACTTACGTGCATCATTAGCCACTGGGATTGCAGGGCGGGTACTAAGATTTCGGATTGATGCATATCAGTTAAAAAACCCGAAGTAGCAAAGCTTTGGGTACAAAAAGTACTAGGCGCGGTTATTACGCTTAATAAATTTTTCTGCTTTTTAAAATAAGGAACCATATGAATAATGGAGAAACCCCAAGAAAGGAATATTAATGATTCATATAAATCACTTATTGGTAAATGTTTCAAATAAATCCAACGAGTAATTAATAATCCTGTTATACAGCAAAAAGTAATTAGCATACCCTTTTCTGACGAATCAGATAGTTCGGTAAATTCAGCGACTAATAAACTTAGCAAATTAATTAAAATTACAATTGAAACCACCGAAAACGATATATGAGTCAATACATGTTCAAAACTTAACATAATCATAAAAGACAAAAAAAACGTAATAAAGTTACTTTAATTATGCATAAGGCATATTGAAATTGGGAATTCAATTCATTATACGATTTTTTGTATCCTTTTGAAAACAAAAAGACGTTATGCCGCTACTCGGACTCGAACCGAGATGCTCTAGCACTGCTTCCTAAGAGCAGCGTGTCTACCGATTTCACCATAGCGGCTTGCTCAACATTATAATAACCTATTTTGATTCAATCGTCAAACTTAAAGGGCTTAATTTAATAGAATATTTTTTAGGTCAATCAAATTAATGAAAAAACAATTGGAATTAAAAATTCCAATTTTAGTGATCCATTCTAAGGATTTCTGGAAATATTTTTTTGTATTACTCCTTAGAATTTCATTCTGTAGCGAATTTTTATTAGGATTTAGTAAACCAATTAGATATTGATCTCCGGGTATATTATATAATAAAAAAAGAGTTGTTAGTTCTGTCCAAAAAGGTTGACCAATTCAATATATATATTTTGATACAATGTTCGGCCCAAACATATGATCATGATCAAAACGAGATTTTTCAAAATTTATACAGTTTGATCTACCTAAAAGTGAAAGTCGCTTTTTTTTCTTAATTGAGTTGAAAGTAAAAAAAAAGGTTGATTCTATTTTCTATAGTTATTTCAACTAATAATTGTTAAGAAAGTTCTAAAATAAGCTTGAAACTTATTCAAATTCTTGATTGATTTTTTTTACTAAAGACCTTAGATTTGCCCTTTTCTATTCAATTTTCTCAATTTTCCATTCAAAGTTTAAATAAAAATACAAATAAAAATCAAAAACGTCTTAATCTTTTTATTTTGTCTCTTTATTTATTATTGTTACGCTTTTTTCTGATTCTGACAAGTGGGTCGATGGGGAAAATCGGAATCCCCATCCCCAAAATGATAAACGAAATTCGACTTTTTCTCATATCAAGTCGAGTTGAATTAGCCCAGGTTTTTCTTTTTTATTTGTCGCACAAAAAAGCTTTTCGAATTACCAGTAGAAAGGGATTTTGCTAAGGAAAAAGCTTTCAACGCTGCCCAAGATCCTTTTCTTTTCCAAATATTTTTTCGAATACGCTTTTTTGCTATAGAAGTGCGTTTTTTTGGAACTGCCATTCAAAAAAAAGAAAGTCATTAATATTCTATATGGATGTGAAAGACATCTATTCTTAAAAAAAACGCATTCTTTATTATAAAGATCTTTTTAGTTAGTCTTTATATGATATTCTCTTCATCTTCATAAAAAAGCGCGTCCATTTATTTCTTATTTTTCTCTTTCGATTTATATCCTTTTTCATCATACTACATTAATCAATAATTATTTCTTTATTAAATTGAGTAAGGATCTGATAAAAACAATCTTTTTTTTATCATTCCGATTCAAATTCAAATAAAAATGGAGTACTATTTTTGATAAAATTCTGCACTCTTTCTATATGACTCTTTCTATATGTATCTATATGTATAAAAATCCTTATTAATTATTGTAATTTATAATAATAAAAATAAATGCAAATTCAATTTTAGAATTAGGTATCCTTTTCTATTTTCACTAGTATCCTTGTGATATCATTTGACCAATTCAAACTTCTTAATTTGAATATGTGAAGTATTTGGAAAAAGATTAAGAATAATTTAAAATAATGAGATTTTTTTATGGAACATACATATCAATATTCATGGATTATACCTTTCGTTACACTTCCAGTCCCTATGTTAATAGGAATGGGACTCCTACTTTTTCCGGCGTCAACAAAAAAACTTCGTCGTATGTGGGCTTTTTCAAGTATTTTATTGTTAAGTACAGTTTTAGTTTTTTCGACCAATCTGTCTATTCAGCAAATAAATAGCAGTTCCATCTATCAATATATATGGTCGTGGACCATCAACAATGATTTTTCTTTAGAGTTTGGATATTTGATCGACTCACTTACTTCCATTTTGTTAATATTAATTACTACGGTTGGAATTTTTGTCCTTATTTATAGTGATAGTTATATGTCTTATGATCAAGGCTATTTAAGATTTTTTGCTTATATGAGCTTTTTCAATACTTCAATGTTGGGATTAGTTACTAGTTCGAATTTAATACAAATCTATATTTTTTGGGAATTAGTTGGAATGTGCTCGTATCTATTAATAGGGTTTTGGTTCACACGACCGATTGCGTCCAATGCTTGTCAAAAGGCGTTTGTAACTAATCGTGTAGGCGATTTTGGTTTATTATTAGGAATTTTAGGTCTTTATTGGATAACGGGCAGTTTCGAATTTCAGGATTTGTTTGAAATAGTCAATAACTTAATTTCGAATAATGACAATGACCTTTTCTTTTTTACTTTGTGTGCCTTCCTATTATTTTTCGGTGCAATTGCTAAATCTGCGCAATTCCCCTTTCATGTATGGTTACCAGATGCCATGGAAGGACCCACCCCTATTTCTGCTCTGATACACGCGGCTACTATGGTAGCCGCGGGAATTTTTCTTGTAGCTCGACTTCTTCCTCTTTTCGTAGTCATACCTTACATAATGAATCTAATAACTTTGATAGGGATAATAACACTACTTTTAGGAGCTACTTTAGCTCTTGCTCACAAAGATATTAAAAGAAGTTTAGCCTATTCGACAATGTCTCAATTGGGTTATATGATGTTAGCTTTAGGTATGGGGTCTTATCGAGCCGCTTTATTTCATTTGATTACTCATGCATATTCGAAAGCCTTGTTGTTTTTAGGATCTGGATCCATTATTCATTCAATGGAAGCTATTGTTGGTTATTCCCCAGATAAGAGCCAGAATATGATTCTTATGGGGGGTTTAACAAAACGTATTCCAATTACAAAAAATGCTTTTTTATTAGGAACTCTTTCTCTTTGTGGTATTCCACCCCTCGCCTGTTTTTGGTCTAAAGATGAAATTCTTAATGATAGTTGGTTGTATTCACCTATTTTCGGAATAATAGCTTGTTCGACGGCGGGATTAACAGCTTTTTATATGTTTCGGGTTTATTTACTTACTTTTGGGGGGCATTTCAATGTTCATTTTACAAATTACAGCGGTAAAAAAAGCAGTGCGCTCTATTCACTATCTCTATGGGGTAAAGGAGAATCAAAAATGTTAAAAAAAAAAATGGGTTTATTAGCTTTATTAACAATCAATAATAGTGAACGGGCTTCTTTTTTTTGTAAGAAAAGATATCAAATTGATGGTACTGTAAAAAAGATGACCCGCCCTTTTGTTATTAATCATTTTGGAATTAAAAGCCTTTTTTCCTATCCGCAAGAATCAGATAATACTATGCTATTTCCAATGTTAGTTTTGGGACTATTTACTTTCTTTATTGGAGCAATAGGAATTCCTTTTAATCAATTTAATCAAGAACAAGAAGGGGTGGATTTAGATATATTATCTAAACTGTTAAGTCCATCTTTAAACCTTTTGCATCAGAATGAAAATAATTCTGCGGATTTTTATGAATTTGTAACAAAGGCCGCTTTTTCGATCAGTATCGCTTTTTTTGGAATATTTATAGCCTTTTCTTTATATAAGCCGGTTTATTCATCCTTACAAAATTTTAAGTTCGTCAATTTGTTCGTCAAAAAGGGTCCTAAAAGAATTTTTTGGGATAAAACAATAAACATGATATATGATTGGTCCTATAATCGTGCTTACATAGATACTTTTTATGCACGATTTTTAACTAAAGGTATAAGAGAATTAGTAGAATTGACTTTATTCTTTGATAGACGAGTAATTGATGGAATTATCAATGGGATCAGTGTTATGAGTTTGTTTATAGCAGAAGGTATCAAATATGTAGGAGGCGGACGGATCTCTTCTTATCTCGTAGTTTTTTTATTTTATATATTAATATTAATTTTTATTAATTTACTATTTTATTAATGTTATTTATTAATTTTAACTCTCTTCTAATATTCTTTTTTTTTTTTTCTATTAAATATTAATAAAATATATATAGATTATTTCATATGATATGAATTGTCATGTTTATCTTGAATTATACTTTAATTTCCTTTTCTATTAATTCTATATTTTCTAGAATTCGATTCTATATTAATTTAGAATATATTTAATATTTTTTATTTAAAAGTTTAGTTTAGGTTGGTTAATAGGTGAATTTTTTACCATAAAATGAAATCCTCCTCCTACCGCCCATTTTTAAAATAGTTTTATTGATCAGGAATAATAACAAAAAATGGAATAAGAATAATAAATAAGAATGTCAATTCATTTTTCTTTTTATACACAAAAATCTTCAATTCGTTAGCAATTCCGAATTTTGTCAAATAGAATTTCTTATTAATTAATACAATTTTTTTTTCTTTTTTTTTAGTTGGCTAGAAATAAAAAAGGATAGTATATCTCTTCACTTACAAAAGAGAAAATTTTGTATCTCAAAGTAAATTCCATGGCTTCCTTTCTAGATAGAATTGATAGGCAATCGAATTCCAGGTATCAGAATAGAATATAGAATGGAAAACAAGGAATGTGTCTATATCCTTGTTTTCCTATATTAGATCAGATATGCTATAGAATATATATATATGACAAACGTACCTTTATTTCATTTTCAATTGTGGATACATACGTATCCTTAACATACTGAACCGACTGGAATTATTTGTATTAAACCAAAAGCGGTTCATACAAACTAAATCTTCGAATCGAAAATTGGGCCAAAGAAAAAGTTTGAATTGAAGTAGTTTCTTTTTCTCTCTATCAAAATATTTACTTTTTTCTATAATGTCAAAGCGGCTGCAGTTTTTTCTATTATTACTTTTGAAAAGTTCTGTATTCATATGAATATCATTTTCTTTTTTTGAATTGAAAGAGATTAGAATTCTCAACTCTCTACGACTTCTAGTGGATAAAAGATTTTCAGGAACAAGGAAATCTTTTTTCTTTCTAAATCCAATTAGACTTTTAAGTCTTTCAATAGATTTGAAAAAATTATCTTTATTAATATAGCTTTTTTCTCCGCATCCTTGATTAATTTGTTGTTTGGTCTTATGAACCAATAAAATAGCTATGGTTTGATACATAAGAAATTTTCCATTAAGCTTCGTCTTGTTTTTTTTCGGTACACGCGGAAACTCAACAATCAATTTTCCTCTAGAGATCAATTTTAGATCTCCCCTAAGCCTATCCCTAAGCCCATCTCTTTTCTTTTGACCCCGAAAACCAAAAAGGTCCACATTTAATTCTCTTCGTCGAATCAAGGATTTAATCCATAGATTTTTCTTTGTTTTGTCCTTTTGAAACAAGATCTTGTCTTTTACCAGGTAAGTATATGTTTGGATATTCGACGAAATGCTTTCGTCTACATCCTTAGCATCTATGGTCGCTCTGAATGGCTGGTGAGCTCGCCGCTCGAGTGGCCTCAAAAGAAAATTCCGCCAACTGGGGTTTTCTGTTCTACTGGTGTTTTCTGTTCTCCTGGTGTTTTTTGGTCTACTGGCGTTTTTTGGTCTACTGATGATTATTCTGCTCCTGGTTTGTGGTCTACTGATGATTATTCTTCTCTTGGCGTTTTTTCTTTTTTTTTTGGTCTACTGTGGATTACTCCTCTATTGGTGATTACTCTTCTACTGGCGTTTTTTGTTCTCCTGGTGTTTTTTGTTCTCTTTTCTATTCGGAGAATTGATTGAAGATTCACTGGGTTCTGAAATCGAGTTTCTTTATAATTGAAAAGAAGTAATTGGGTTGGTATTACCCACGGTCTTCTCTTATATGCGTTGTAAAGTCTCTCGAATTTTGAAAAAAAGAACCCCAATTCAAAATTTGATACGAGACAGTGTACTATTTCGTCATTCATTCCCATCCAATCTAACTCAGGTGGGTGTCTTTCTACAAATTCTTTACCTCTTTTGACAAGCATAGGATACAAAATATCTTTGACGATCTAGGTCACCGTCTTTCTCAATTATTTGATATTTATTCCTCTTACTCTCAGTTTCAGTATTTTCTTTGTTTTTTTCAATATTAATCCAGAATTCCATTTTTTCTTTGTTTGTAAGACAAAAATGGAAAATTCTCCAATCCAAATATTTTCTCTTCGGGCTTTTCTCCATATCGAAAAGAGCCTCTGATTCTAGATAATCGGCAACAAAAGACTTCTGTGATACTAGATATTTGGCAGGATTCTCTGCTTCTAGAAAACCTGGAACGCACTCCGATTCTAGAGAATCGGCAATCCCCTCTAATTCTAGAAAAAATAGAAAGTCCTCTGTTTCTAGAGAATCGGCAATCCCCTCTGATTGTAGATAATTTTGGAAATTTTCTAGAGAATTCGGGAAATTAGAGTTAGGTATACTTAGCGAAGGTGTACCTCTTAAGATATGAAAGAATTCCCTTTTCATTTTATCGGTTTTGTAATTAAAACCCATTTTTTTCTTATCGCCGCTATAGCTATAATTAATGGATTTATGTGATAAAAGATTATATCTGTTGTGTTTTTTAGAATTATCTTTTACTTTCAGTAATAAATCCAATTCAGAGAAATTCGATTTGTTTAAATCTTTATTTTTAACTGTGCGCTGTTGATTAACTCGATTTCGCCATTTTTGTAGTATTAATTCCGACCATTTAATCTGAAAGAAATTGGAGTTATATGGATAATGGCTCCTTAACCAGTTTTTCCATTGATTCATTACAGAATCTCTAAAGTTTATATCTTTTAATTTCGACGGAAATAACCCTTCCAAAAAATCTTTTATTTCATTTTTGTCGAAGTTACTAGTTTGTATTTTTGCTAATTTGTAAAATACATATGCTTGTGACAAGGAGGTTACATCATAAAACCTCTTTAAATTCCTATTACTAGTTTTCATCTTTTCTAGAAAAGAAAGAAAATGAATTGTATTTTTATTTGTTTTAGCAATTTTTTTATTATTTTTCTTTTTTTTCTTATTTTCTTTATTATTGTAGACGTATTTTTTAATAAATACATCTTTATTCAAAATTTTTTGAATAATTTTGCTTGTTGAAATAATTTTTCTTGTTAATTCAAGAAAAACCTGTATACGGATCCTCACAATCTTAGTGATATTTAAAAGTCTATCGATATATATCCTTTCAATCCAAATTTTTATAAAAGAACCTGATTTGTGCATTAATCGAACAGTTTTTTTTTTTTAATATATGTAAAATTGATTTTAATTTTTGAATATTCTAATGCAGTTTGTTAGGGCTAATATTTCTCTCTGAATTTAGAAATCCTTTTTCCTTTTCTTCTGCTTTTTTCAATTTTTGTATTTCATTTCTGATTATCTTTGTTCTGTTACTCAAATTTTTCAGGGTTCCTTCTGCTTTTGTTACTGACTGATTTACCAAATCCATAGGTTGAATTGGAGTGGGTATTTTGTCAATCGCCAAATTCTTGATTATCAAATCTTTTTCGGTTTTAGTTTCATTCAATCCATATCCTTCTATAAATCCAATTTCACTCTTTGGTTTTCTTCTTGGTTTTGAAAATTTCGTTTTGATTTTGTTTAAAAATCAAATGCTTTGGATGAACAAGTTATTTCTTCTTTTTTTTGAAAAATTTCGAAATACCTTTCTTCTCTCTTTTAAAATTGTTATAGCTAGAGAACTTTTCTTTTTCAATTTTCGAAATTTTTTTGTTAGTTGTTTCCAAATTTTTTCTATAAACCCCTTTTCCAAAAAGGGAATTCCTGATCGTGGAGCACCAAAAGGGACGTGAGTTTCCAATCCAGCAACTGTTAAAAAACTAGAATCAAAAAAAGATTTCGTTTGATTTTCATTTTTCTTTTTCTTTTTGATTTTTTCTTTAAGTTTTTCGAGGAATTTTCGTTTAGGTTTAGATGGATGCCAAGGTTTTAGACGAAAGGGAAATCGGATTTTTATTTGAAGACCTTGGTCTAACCATTCTTTCGGCAATTTGGTTTCTGATACTGGAGTTCCATCAGAAGTGCAGAAAAAATGTCTTTCTCTTTTCCAATCTTCGAAATCCTCCGACCATTCGGGAGTTTGGAATAAGAGGATCCGAATGATGTTTTTAGCTATTATTAATGAAGGTACTAGAAAAGTTTTTCTAAAAGCCGATTGGAATAATAACAAAAAAGGTCTGCTTAGTTCCAAAGCCCACTCGGATTTCCAATATATGATTGTTGCTATTCGGTGCTGTTCTGCGATGCCTTCTCTGTTTTCCTGTATTTCCAAGCTTACTTGTCTTGTTTGTTCTTCTATTTTTCTTTGTTTAATTGCTTCTTCTTTCTTTTCGCGTATCTCCCTTTCTTTTGTTTTTTTCTTTGTATAAGTCAAACCTAAAAGTTTGAATCCTACTTTTGAAGTTAGAAACGCGATTTTTATCCGGTCGGAAATAAAATAATAAATGGAAAAAAGGAAAGAAAGAAGATCTTCTGTTCTCTCCAAAAAGAGAAGACTATGGAAATGCACTTGATATAATGGATAAAGAGACGATTTGCGCCTTCAAATTTTCTGGTATAGATCGGTCCGAGTAGAAGAAATGGCCCCTTCTAAATTCTCGTATAGATATTGGCCGTTCTCCACGATAACGGCGCGCTGTATATTTTGCTGGGATCCCATCATCAGTATTGACAAAAATAGCTACACGTTTTCTTCTTCGCAAAAAATGGAAATCTGGAGGATTCGCTACGTCGATTTCTTGCTCCCTGTTCACCAGTGCGAGTGCATTAGTATAGCTTTCAATTATTTTCTTTCGCCAATGTAGTACTGCATTAGACAATAAAGAGTTTCAAATTAGTATTCGATCTTCTAAATCGATTTTTTCTTCCTTGCGAGCTGGAAATAAAGAGAGCCCCTTTAAAAATGAAATTTGATAGTGATTTTCCAGCAAATTGAAATTCATTAATTAAGTTAAAAGCAAATTCATTAACTAAGTTCAAAAAATAAGCAATTTTTATTGAGAATGATTTTCTATTAAATGTATCTATTTTTGGTTCAAATTCTTGATAATTAGTAGTCAAAAGGATAAGATTCATTTTATTTGACCAAGCTATCCCGAAATCCTCATTTTCTATAGGAAGTCCTACTTTATTTGGAAGAAAGGGTGCATATTGAAAGTAGACTTTTCCCCGAGAGTGCCCGCACAATAAAGGATCCAATCGTTTAGGTAAATACTCTTTTTTCCTTTTATGCCTACATAACCTAGTTCTTTTCTCAAGTATATTCCGAATAGGAGATCCTTTATCTAGATTTTTTACTCTATTTAAAAACTCATTACTTAGGGTTTTCTTTCTTTGTTCATTGTTAGAATTCCAAGGATTATACAATTCCGTAGAGGTGAGTTTTTCTGTTGTCAATAAAGAGATTTTTCTTTGTATCTTTTCCAAAAAAGTTGACAAAACAGATGGATACGTAAAAGATATTCTTTCCTTTCCATCACTTCGACATGTATGAAAAAAATATTCTGACATCCTATTTTGTATAGGATCTCTCAAGTTAGCTGTGAATCGAGATTTTCTTAAGTTAGCTGTCACTCGATCTGTTTTTATAGCTTGAAATGGGCGATTCCATTGTTGAAAATCGAAAAGAAGAGTTGCAAGACGTTCGTCGAAGAGCGGGTTTTCTTTTATTTCGAATTTCCAATTTTCTTGATTCCCATCTAGATCAAAAGTTTCATAAACGGGTCTCTTTTTGCCTTTAACGTGAAAATTGAATTGATTCTTTATCATTTTCTTTGCATTCGCTATAATCGTTTCTTCGTCGAGTTCCTCCAGTTCTGACTTAACCACATAAGTAGGATCATCTTCATCGTAGGGCTCTGGCTCGTCTAAGCATAAGATCTCGGCCTGTTTATTAGAAAATTTGGGTAAGGGCTTTCTGCCTCCAAAATAGTGGCAGAAGATAAGAAATAAGAGAATAGTAAAGATTCGATCCATATAAGTTCTCAATTCTGCCCAAAGGTACGTATTAGACATAGATCGAACGAACAGAGTCCGTTTAAGACGAAGAGGATGATTTTCCTGTAGCCAGACTAATATAAATTGAACCCATTTGATGAATAAAATGTAACCAATTAACCAAGCAACAAAACTACTTGTTACAAATAAAATCTTGTTGTTCCCTCGAAACATATAAATGTTGGCTAATCTGAATGCCATTGAACTTGGTAAAAAAAAGTGGTTTAATAATGGAGCCATGAAATTATTGAGGAATATACATTGAATGAT